TGTGAAAAAATACCCAACTCGTCTTAGTTGATTCAGCCATAATTCCTTGTCAATTCATCCATAACTGTTTAGTCAAAAAAAATGCATTTGGGTCGACCCAACCGAGTTTCATTTGTTGGCTGTAGTACAGATCTCGTTTACTTAAAAAATTCATCATCAAGTGAAATCTTATTTATTTACTTCATTTTAGATTATCTAAATACGAATAGAAAATACTTCTATAGATCTTATATTCTTAGATCTTCTATTTTCTATAGATATCGTATTTCTATAGATATTGTAGTTCAATAGATATCTATATCTAGAGAGGAGGTAAAAAACGCTACTGTTCTGAGTTTTTATAAAAATTCTACAAATGAAAACTAAAGAAAACTTTCTATGTCTTTCGGTTTTTCGTTTTATTCAGCCGAAAAAAGGAATTCAAATAAAATTGAATTCCAGTAACAAATTGAATTAATATTCGAATTTATATTCGATTGGAAATTGATTTCCATTTTTTTCGATTCAAATTCGATTTTTTAGCTTAAAAGTGAAAAGGATTTGATTACTAAATCCAAAATAATATAGTAATAGATTATATTACTAGTATAGTCTTAGTACTAATATAATCGTATTCTTTCCACATTTGATTCTTATTGTATATATAGAATTTGATATACAATATATAAAGTATATATATGCATGCTAATTGGATTCAATTATTAATCCAAATAAATTCAAAAGAATAGAATATGCGATTTTTGAGTTTGAATGGATTAGTTCGATATGATATCTATTAGGGCTATACGGATTCGAACCGTAGACCTTCTCGGTAAAACAGATCAAACTGATCATTATCAAAATGATTCGAACTGTTTCAAAGACCCAACATGCTTTTTTTGCATTGGGCTCTTTCGTTGACTGAAATAACTATCAGTCAGTCTGCCATCTTTTTTTTTTGCAAATCAAATAAAGAAATGGCTCCATCTGCCCGGATTCATTATTTTGATTTTACCTCACGGGCAATACCAAAGTGTTTCAAAGAGGGGTTTCTTGACGTAGGTCTGCTTCTTGCGGAGAACAACCTAAGTTAAATGGAGTCTCTATCCCCCCCCGCTTAAGAAAGCAAATATCAAACCTCATACACCTTAAAGTGAATAGGGAGAAAAGAGAATTTGTTGAGGGCCTTCTACTCATTATACCAAGCATTGAATAGACTGGGGTATTCACCTTATCAATATCTAAAATCAAAGATGCGTTCTATTTGGTGCTTAACTGAAACAAAGGGGACACCGAAGCGAACGAAGAATCTTTTGTCAGGCGATTGTTCTCTTGTTTTGTTCTCTAAACGTTATGGAGTAAGACATCGATGATTGCGCAATAAGAGCAATCTTTTGAATTCCATCATGTGATGGACCCCTTTCTTTGGAAAACATTGGCGCACGTGTAAACGAGGTGCTCTACCTAACTGAGCTATAGCCCTTGTGTTCTTGTGTTTGTGATACATAGAATATTATGCATGTAGATAATTTCTTGTCAAGATGAATAGTCCATGATTCAACACATATCCCTTTGGTTGATTGGTATGGTATGCTACGCAGTAATATTGAATTGATCATTCATCGCTGTACTACGAGTAAGATGAGTTCCTTTGCGTTTGGTTTTCGTTGTGATCATAAAAGACACCTACTTAACTCAGTGGTTAGAGTATTGCTTTCATACGGCAGGAGTCATTGGTTCAAATCCAATAGTAGGTAGATCTTATTAGATACCCGAGTTTTGGTATCTAATAAGTTTTATTAATTTAGACTATCTTCTTTTATTTTTTGAATTATTTTCTATTCATATTCATTCTTTTAATCAATGGGCGGAATAAGAAAAAGAAGAATAAAAAAAAGCATCGATAGCCATAGGTTCCGTTTAGATAGAAGTTCCTGTGATTATTTGTACACACTGACTGGTTGTAAACCCGCATTGATAGCCTCGACTCGGGTCCTAGCCCGTCGGACAGCTAGGGTTCCCTCAATTGTTTGTCTCTTGCCTTCTGCTTTTCTTAAGTTAGCTTCCGCTAGTTCAAGAGTTTCTTGAGCTTCTTGTGGATCAATGTCACTACCCTTTTCCGCGTCATTTACTAAAATAATAATCTCATTATTGCCTATTCTAGCAAAACCGCCCAGCAGAGCCATCGTTAACCATTCATCGTTAAGGCGTATTCTTAATATACCTATATCCACAGCTGTGGCAATAGGGGCGTGGTTTGGTAATACGCCAATTTGCCCACTATTCGTCGATAAAATGATTTCTTGCACTTCTGAATCCCAAACAATTCGATTAGGGGTTAGTACACAAAGATTTAAGCTCATTTCTTCAATTTACTCTCCATTTCTAAATTCGTAGCCTTCGCAGTAGCTTCATCAATGTTACCTACCAAATAAAAGGCTTGTTCAGGAAGACCATCTAATTCGCCGGAAAGGATCAATTTAAACCCTCTAATTGTTTCGGCTAAACCAACATATTTACC